AGGATATTTTAAGAAGTGAACATCTTTCTTAGTAGCAGGGTCTGGAGAAAGAATAGGAAAGGTGATTTCGCTATATTTCTGACCAGGAACAGGGCCTATCACAAGAATATTTTTTTTATTGGGGCGATAGCTCTGAAAAGATAGATTCCCTATCTTTTCTTTCATCTCAGGAGAAATACGATCAGGAGGAGCTAATTCAAATCCCTCGGGTAAACTAAGAACAGCCCCTACATTCAAAGCCCCCTTTTTCCCATTAGCAAGAACTTGTTTCAGTTGCATATCATAAGGAATTCGAACAACTGCTTCAAATACAGTATCCGGAAGTACCGCTTGTGGAACTTCAATATCCACGGGCTTATTAGCTAAATGGCAATTGGCACATACAATACGCCCCGTCGCTTCTCGTGGATTTTCATAACCCTGCTGTGCAAAAATGGGATAGGCACTTGAAATGGATGTCCGAGTTATGATATATATCATGAGCGATACGGAAATGGATCGAGTAATCTGTTCCTTTATCCAAGAAAAGGTATTTCTAGTTTGCATGTCCAAGCATTGATCGCGAAAATTTCTACAATAAATTGGGTAGGTCGCTAGTATAGTTCCCTATCCACGATTCTGCTATTTACCGAAAAAATTTTACTGGAATATAGGATGAATCCCCGGAATGGGTAGAAATATAAAGAGTAAGTGCGATTTGAAATGCTTTACTTATGTATAAATACTACTTATGGACTGTACAAATAGAAAGTCACAAATATGATAATTGGATTAATATCATCGGATCAGTTTTCAGTCATTCATTGAATGATAAATCACTACAAGTGACGGAGATACCCGATTTAAATAACGGAAAATCCAATATTTAAAAATTGTATCTAGAATGACTGGAAAAGTGGAAACAAGACCAGATATAATTTGATCGTTATGAACAAATCCAAAATCTTTGTAAACAGAGCCAATCATTAGTTCCCAACCATGGGGTGAATGGAATCCGATACATAAATCAGTTAATAAAAGAATAGAAAAAGCTTTTATTGTGTCGCTTAAGTTATATAGGAATTCCTGAGTCCAAGAATTAAGAATAACAAGTTCTTCATTACCCAGAATAGAATAACCACTTAGAATAACGAAACAGATTATATTTGTCGAGAAGTGCAAAATCGTCTGAATACGATCCTCATTGTGTATCTTGATTAATTGGATCGTTTCTTTGTGGATTCCTATACGAAGTTTTTGTAGATGTATCTCCGAGTATTCGTTTATCATTTCCTCCAAGAGGAGGAGTTCCTCTAATTCTATGAATTTTTCTAGAATACTCTTTTCTTGCATATCAGTCAAAAAAGTTTCGGATTGCCTAGTATTCCACCAATTCGTAACCCAAGATTCCAGACTTTTATTAAATGAGATAGAAATACACCAGGGCAAAAATACTATAAATGCGAGATATAGAAGAGGAGTGAATGCTTTCTTTTTTGCCATTTTTTCATCTGTGAATTGTTAATGAACCCACCTCATTCGTCGACTCTATGCGATCTGATATTTTTATCAAGCATGAGTTCTATTACAAGGTATCGAACCTATGAATCTATTCAATGTTTTTTATTTGTGATTTTATGGTTAGTCCTTGAATCTAAAAAGAATACAGAAATAGAATAAGAATCCACTTCGAATTTCGAATGAAGAAATAATAAAAAAATATTGTTTCCAGATATCTCAATTGGTCAAATTCGAAGCAAGTATCTCCTTTCGATGAATGCCCGAAAGAACCACTTCAAGTAATGAATAGTATTCATTTTGAGACGAAAGAACTCTTTTTCTATCATTCTATCAAAATATCAAATATTTCGAAAAAATTTCACCGACTACCCATAGTCCAGGAATAGAATAATTGAGAGAAATTTCTGAAGAATATTGTGATGATCAAAAATGAGTAACAAAACAAGACAGAAATTGATAAGATCCAATTGTTTGGTCATTAAGGAGTACAAAAGAAAGGATAAAAAAACGCCGATTGACAAAAAAGAAATAATTTACAAGATATGATCTATCTGGATCTAAAGTGTCAATTCCAACAAATATTATTGGACTTAAATAAAAGAAATTTATTTTGAAATATTTTGATATATGGGATGAATCTTCGATTTGTTACTTGTTTTGTTACTGAATTGAGTTGAGTGGATTTCCGTACGTATAAAAGACCATTTTTGTGGACAAAAAAAGTTTCGTTTTATGCTTGTTCCGTATACGTCTGCTTTGGCTCGAATGAGCGTTCTGAAGAAACTTCAGTTAAGTTATGTTATAGAAACTTGAGTTTTTTCCCTACTGCCGAGAAAGCATTCATTCTCAGTTCATTTCTCAAAATACTTCAATTGGTACACGCAAGAAATAGGCCAATTCAGCAGCTTTTTGTTCAATTTCTCCGGGAGTTAAATTCTCATCAGTACGAGTCAAGGGAATAGCCCCCTGGCCTCTGATTTCCATATAAAGGACACGACGAGCATAAATACCCTCTTTGACTTCTATTCTGACGGACTGAATATCTTTTATAAGGAATCGGAGGAAGATGCGACGATTTTTTCCAGGGAATCCCCAACGAAAAATACATACTATTCCTTCTTTTCTATCGAATCGATCATAACCACTACCTACATTCCACAAAATTGTGCACCACAAATAGGAGCTAATAAAGAGACCCGCGATCCCATAGAAAGACATCACGATCCCTTGTGGAAAAAAAATGATTTGCTGAGCCGGAAATAAAGATAGCAAATTTCTACCAAAATAACTGGAAGTTCCAACCAATAAGAATCCTAATGAACCTAAAAAAAGGATAAAAGCCCAGCATAAATTACTTGTTTTTCGAGACCCTGTTATAAGTTCTATCCATATACGTTCTGATCGCCAACTCATACTTAATCCATTTGCATTTTATTGAAATTGAAAGAATAAGCCAAATGAATTTGACTTTACTCTTTTTATTTCCGAAATAACTCTCATCAACTAGCACTATTTTGATGTGAACCTTTAGGAATAATTTAATTCATCAAATTGGTTAGATCTAAAATAATAACATCCCCTTCATATGATTCCGTTATAGATATCCACATACATATAGATACATTGACTTTACATTTCAGACATCCGCCGATCCTGATCTATTTGAAAATAGCTAGAATTCGTTTATCCATATATCATTTTCTGCATGCATAAGAGCTCTTTCATTTATGTTCGGCGGAACCACATATTAGACCATATTCCACTAAATAGATATCCGTGTTATGATACAAGTCTAAGTTTTGAAAAAAAAATGGCTGAGATTTACTCCCATCGTATTTAAACAATCTTATTTTTTTGAACATGAAGAGATAAAGAAGCCATTGCAATTGCCGGAAATACTAGGCCTACTAAAGGCACAAAAATAGAGGGAAAGTTGAAAGTTGTCATAAAATGGGGTACCTCGATTTACTAGTTGTACCTGTTATTGTTATAAAGATATCTTAGAATAATTATAATTCTTAATTAAATAATAATTCGAATTAGTATAGACCTAAGTATATATCTAAGTGAGTATATATAATAAGTGCAAGGAATGTAGAACTAAATAAATGGACTTATTCATCTTTCTACGTGAAATATCTGTATGATAATCGACTTTATTATTATTCTTTTGTTTTTGTTGTTTTCTTTAAATTTAATAAAGAAAGAGTTTCTTACAAATTACTGAAAGATTCGTTAGAATCCGATTCAACAGGGATTCTTAGTCAAAATGGGAATTCTCGGTAGATATAGAAAGATAGAAAACTCTATCTTTTTTTCTATATTTGAATTATATATACAAAACAAATTCGTCAAATAAAACGAATTTCACGAACGGAGAAATTCACTCTTTTATCTTGTTAATAATCCCTGATTACTAATCAGGAATATAGGTCAAAAAAAAAAAAAATTATCCACAACTTTTGATTCTTTCTACAATTAGATCTTATACCACCAAAAACCCTATTCTGATGATTTTTACTTTGATTTTTATAAACTAACTACTTGTTTGCTACAAATAAAATAATTGAACTTAATGCTCTACTTGATTGAATTTTTATTCAAAGGAAAAAAAGCGTGGAGCTGAAATAACTCACTCAGAACGCCTTTTAAAGGATTACGTGGTACGATTAGATCGAATAAGCCCTTCTGGAATAAATATTCAGCCGCTTGGGAACCTTCAGGTACTGTTTTATTCAATGTTTGTTCAATTACTCTTTTACCAGCAAATGCAATGTAGGCATTGGGTTCGGCAATAATGATATCCCCCAACATACCAAAACTAGCCGTCACCCCACCAGTAGTAGGTGATGTAAGGATTGATACATAGAATAACTTTTTATTTGATTGATAATCATATAAAGCAGAAGATATTTTAGCCATTTGCATCAAGCTCAAACTTCCTTCTTGCATGCGTGCCCCTCCGGAAGCACACACTATAATAAGAGGTAAAAAATTATTGGTAGCATACTCGATCAAACGGGTAATTTTCTCCCCAACTACGGATCCCATACTACCCCCCATAAACTGAAAATCCATAACCCCAGTTGCTGTGGGAATACCGTTTAGTTGGCCTATGCCTGTTTGAACAGCCTCAGTTAATCCTGTTTTTCTTTGATAAGAATCGATACGATCTTTATAAGGCTCCTCCTCCGAATGAAATTCAATGGGATCCAGAGAGACCATGTCTTCATCCATAGGATCCCAAGTGCCTGGATCAATCGAAAGTTCGATTCTATCTGAACTACTCATTTTCAAATGATATCCACATTGTTCACAAATATTCATTTTTGACTTAAAAAATTTCTTATAATTTAATCCATAACAATTTTCGCATTGAACCCACAAATGCCTGTATTTTTGAGTTACATCGAGATCATTAGAACTTTCTCTTATAGTTAAATCACTACCATTAGTGCTGGTTCTTATACTGGAACTCTCACTTTTATTACTATTTCTAC